ATGAATCAAACCGAAAGACCCCTTAACTATTAAGGGGGTTAATAGAACGAATCACACTTTTACCACTAAACTATACCCGCTACAATGCGATTATTATATAAAAATGGACCTTTTGTCGAACAGGAGAATTAGGCGTAATCAAGATAGGATCATAAAAGAATCATGAAAATAAGAGTGTTGACGTTTTTCGTGAGGGAATTTTCATTTAATGAGATTCGGAAAAGAGAGCTCGTTTAAATAATAAATAACTAAATAACAAGTTCTATCTTTTCTTTTGCTGGAGGAGTTTTGATAGATATGGTTCGTCAAAACAACTTAAATTCTAACATAAAAATGGATTGTGTAAGAATCCATAGTTTCCTTTTTTTTATTCCAGTAAGGTCGTCAAGTAAATAAAAAGGAAGAAAGAATAATAAGAAATTACACTTTTATTTTCTATTTCTATAATAAGAAAGGAAATAGTCCTTCGTCTTTTTGTTGTTGCTTTAATAGCAAGCATTTTTGTTTTCCAATCAGAGAAATTCTAGGATTCGGTGGAACAAAAAAAAGGCCCGGCTAGGTATTGACCAGGCCAGGCCATGGGAATAAAAGGAACAAAATCAAAGTAACGGGGCACTCTTTATTTTTCTTTATATATTTTTTTTCTTTCTATTGGACCTTTTGAGCCCTTACTTTATCTAAATGGAATTGCTGATAAAAGTTGTACATATCATATTCATATATATATAATATAAATAATATAAAGAAAGAGAAGAAAAGACTTTTTTCAATCTTTACTTCATGTGTAATGTAACATAGTAATTATGTAATTATCTTTTTCAACTGGGAGAGATGGCTGAGTGGACTAAAGCGGCGGATTGCTAATCCGTTGTACGAGTTATTCGTACCGAGGGTTCGAATCCCTCTCTTTCCGTTTCCGTTGATGATTGATTTATCTTTCAAATTTCGCAAACCCTTTTTTATTTTATTATTTTATTCTTCACGCCCAGGATTACGTCCTGGATCATTAGATAGGAATCCAAAGATGAAGAGAGAAACAAAGAATATCACTACTGTGTAAACGAAAAGTTTGAGAGTAAGCATTACACAATCTCCAAGATCATTTTTTGGAAAAAACGAGAAAAGAGAATAGATCCTCCATTTTTATACCATAATATATTCTATTTTGACACCAAGAAATGAAGTGCTTTCTAGAAATAGAAAAGAATTTTCCGAAATGAAAATTCATTTGTAATAAGAGTCTTTCATTACCCAAAATTTCTTTCATATCCACAATTAGATATTGTGGGGGACCCTATTAGGGTCTTTCATTGGAAAAAAGGTCAGAATGGGGAAATGGGGCGAGCCAAATTTGGATTTATCGCAGCTATCCCAGACTTTCCATGTTTGAATTGAAGGTTCATACTGTACGACTTAGTTGATCTTATTAATTGTATTTGTATTGTTAGAATTTTTTTATCGAATAAATCATGAATTTTCTAGGATAGTATTAAAGATTTCATCGAAAACTTACAGCAGCTTGCCAAACAAAGGCTAAGAGAAAAAAGAACAAAGGTATGACTGGCATAAAATCTACGATTGGATTCAAAAAAGCATAGGCCTCGGGCAATTTGGCGAATAAAAGACTACTCGAATAAAGGGCAGAATTAAGACAGATACAGATCAAACTAAAGATATTAAGCATAACAGACATTTTTTTCTTGGAGATAATTGCATTTTGATTGAGTTATTGATATAAGGAAAAATCAAGTAAGGTAAAAAAAACCTTCTTTTTCTTTGAACCCACCCAATCAAAAATCCTCCAATTCTCAAAAGAGAATAGAAGAAATCATACTTTCATACAATATCTTAATTGAATTCTATGTAATGATCAATAAATTGAGTTGAATTCTATATCTACACGTGTCAAAATCCTAGCAAGAATCTAATCTGTTCTAGAAACATTTTCTATAGATATTTGGACTCGAATTGACGAACACCCAATACCAATATTATTCTTTATTAGTGTCGAATAGAAATCGAAATGGGGCGTGGCCAAGTGGTAAGGCAACGGGTTTTGGTCCCGCTATTCGGAGGTTCGAATCCTTCCGTCCCAGAGCATATAAATTCTATCTAAATTTTATCAGAATAAAGATTGCATTGCTTTTTTAAACTTTTAAAACAAGGTTCTGTTTAAAGGTCTAGGAGAGAATGTGAGTCTTGTTTCTTTTCTTATTTTTAATGATTCTTTTCTGAATCATATCCGTTTTTTTTTTCAAAAACTGAACTGAATCGAGTTCAAATGACATGCTGATGTAACTGAATAGATTTGTGATCCAAGAAAGATGGGAACATAGATCACAAGAGTTTGAATTCAAAAAGGTAGGGCGAGCTTTTCGTCCTATGCTCATTGCCTTCATATTGAAAGAAGTTAGTTACTTAGAAAAACCTGATGTCCCATATCTATTTGAAATCCTTTTTTTTCGTGAATCGAAATACGAAAGATCCTATCTTCCCTATCTCTTATTCCCTATTCCTTAAACTTAAATGAGGTATCCCAATTATTAATGTTCTGCGGATCTCTTGAATTCTAAACAAGAGCAAGAGGGGGTTCTTGGTACTAATTAAATTGACTCAATGGGATTAAGTCTCTTAAGACTGGGTTAGGGTAAAATCAAAAATAGGAGCAAGGACTTAATCTGTACTTGTTTATCTTTGTCCCTAGACAAGAGAGTCTGCATTCCGTAAAAAAGGATCCTTTTTTCTTTATGTTATGATTCATCATTCCCATAGAATTCGGGGAGTAGATAGGTGTTAATCAGCAACGGAAGGTATTAATTTTAATATCTGTGTCTGTCCAAATTGCAGTAACAAAGAATCAAGTTACATATGTAACGGATGTATTTTCTGAGACGGGGGGTGATTCATATATTTTATGAATTTTACTTTATGGCAAGATTTAAGAAAGATTACTTAACTCCAGGTTAAACAAAATACGAAAATACATATAAAATGAGGAAATGCTTAGCTTATATGTATGTATTGTTATCGTTCGATTTCATTCTATTTCAGTAACAACAGTCTTTCGGTTTTTGTGAAAAAGAATTGTAATCCCTTCTATGTGAAAAGTTTAAATTGAAATATTTAACATAGAATATCCATAACAGTGACAGTTGTTCAGTCTATCTGATAGATACCAAAACCTCCTATTGGTTCATCTGATTGAGAAAATCAGACTCGAAAGAATAAAGACCTAACTCTTTCCTTACATCAGTCTTTTTTTTTTTTTAGTTTTAGCCATCTCACGAAAAAAAAAACGAAATGGGATTTATTGTTCGATCTATTTATATGCTTTAAATCATTGATGATTCAATTCGAAAAGAAACAGAGATTTAGCTTTCTTATGATGATCAAATGTAATCTTTAAAGATGGGGTCTTGCTAAGATTTTTTTGAAAAAATCTTTACCATCTATGTATAGAAGAACAAAAAAAAGTAGACATTACTATGTCTATATACCGACTGAACCAATGACTATTCATGATTCCATCATTGAATCAATTCCATACTGGTTCCAAATTAGAGGAATGTTATGGTAAAACTTCGTTTGAAACGATGTGGTAGAAAGCAACGTGCGACTTGAAGGACACGATCCGGTGTGGATTCTTAGTCTTACATCCACCATTTTATATAGGAATGAAGGTGCTCTTGGCTCGACATCATTTGTTCTGTTCCACTCGAACCCCTTTGGGGGGTTGTAATGTAAATAGTACATGATGGAGCTCGAGTAGAAAGTATTGATTCATTTCTCAGGGACAAGGATCTAGGGTTAATGCCAATCAATAAATTGGAACAACTTCGTAAGTAGATTTTCTATATAGAAATTGAAAGGATCCGATTCGAGCAAGTTTTCAATTCAAAAATAAAATTTGTTGGAATTGATAAAACTTTTTCGATCCAAAGTGTATCACGCGGGAATCAACCGTTCGTACGATTCTTTGATAGAAAGAAATCACAAAAAGGGTATGTTGCTGCCATTTTGAAAGGATTAAGAAGCACCGAAGTAATGTCTAAACCCAATGATTTTAAACAAAGATAAAGGATCCCAGAACAAGGAAACGCCGTTTCAATTGTCTTAATAACTGGATCAGAATAAGGAATACAAATAGATTTTAAACGAGACAAAAAAAGGGGGGTTAAAGACCACTCAATAAATGAAATTGAAATTGCTTAAAGATTTTCCTTTGAGCTATTTTGGAAAATTTTTCAACTTGAGTTATGAGTACAAATGATTTTTTTTTTTCAAGAAGGAAGAAGAAAAATGAGTTAAATCGTAGTCTAATTTATTTTATGGACTATTTTGCTATTCATTAGAATTCTATACATAGACAAAACTTTGAATCATTTTTTCTCGAGCCGTACGAGGAGAAAACTTCCTATACGTTTCTAGGGGGGGGGTATTGTTCATCTACACCTATCCCAATGAGCCGTCTATCGAATCGTTGCAATTGATGTTCGATCCCGAAGAGAAGGAAGAGATCTTCGGAAAGTGGGTTTTTATGATCCGATAAAGAATGAAACTTATTTAAATGTTCCTGCTATTCTATATTTCCTTGAAAAAGGTGCTCAGCCTACCGGAACTGTTCAGGATATTTTAAAGAAGGCGGAGGTTTTTAAGTAACTTCGCCCTAGTCAAATGAAGTTCAATTAAGGAATTAAAAAAGGGGGGGGTAGTGATTCGTATATGACTTTGTATAACTTTTCTATACTATGTTTTTTTATTTCCCCCCTTTACTTGTTCTATTAGTATCTATTTCTCATTGCTTCCATAGAATCCCATGTTTTATAATGAAAAAACCTATTTGATTGATCCTAGAAATAGAAGAAATAGAAAATTCTGGCATTCCCTTTAATTGGGCAGTTTTCGTTGGAACTCCACTAACAAGTAACAAACAAGGAATAATTTTTTTATTCTAGTTATATTGATTGAATACAATATTGATTGACTAAATATCAATTTGA